AACGTCCTAAGAAAGAGGCTTAAGCCATCGATTCCAATCCGTACATCCCAGGTGTGGTCCGCTTTACCTTTTTTAAGTTACTTAACTTGCTTTCTCCGTCTTCTAGCCCGAAGTCAGTCTCTTAGTGTAAGCTTTCGAAGTGGTCGAAGTATGGAATGCGGTTTAGGTTGCGGGTCTAGCGCCATTGCCCCTACCTTTATTGGAAGTCCTGGACATTTCCTTCTTTCTTCCTTTGTTTTTTTCTTTTTAAGAGCTTTTCTGTATCAAGTATTTGTTCTTTGTTGTTGGCAGGGAGGAAATGGTTTTCTTCTTCCTTTTGTATCACCATCGGCCTCTCGCCTCTGCATCTGGATTTGTGCTTGGAACAGTCTTCTCTCTTCTACATTTGCACCCGGAAGATCTCGAGATCAAGACCCATAAGGAGCCGTAACAGAGGAAGTTCGAAAGGCGGGACCAAGGTATAGTTCCAGTTATTTACCTTGAACCAATTAATAATCCAACGGCAGAGCCTGTGAGAGGGGCGCTTGACCTCTCCACGCCACAGCGACTGACGCGAGGCAACCCTCATCGAACGTCCTTATGTCCTTTTTTACACCTTGATTTGTACTCAATCTGTCAACCAGCGGGTGGAAAGATCAATGTCAATTTAGTGCTCGGCTTGGAGCGCTCAGCTTGAGGACTATATACAAGTAGATTCAGAGAGCATAGGGACCTATTTACCATAGAAGCTAATGTCCAGCGCTGACCGGAAAACTAACGACTGGGGAACTTTCCTAGGAGCAAACCTCGCATTGGGACGACCAAAACTCAGAGCTAACGGAACGCTGGGACGGTCAAAAACCCAGCGTATAGGTATAGGAACCCAACCAAAGAAAGAAAAGAATTTTCCAGCAAGATAGACTTTCACATATCGAGGCTTCATTCTTTTATTGCCTATTGCCGCCCGATAGGAAGAGGCGAATTGAACGCCATGGACTTGCATGGAACCGGAAGCTTTTATCCACTCTCCTCTCTTCAAACAAAGCATGATACATGGCAACCGAAGGCGATACTCAAATCATATTATATACGTATTCGTATTAATAGAGAGGAGGGGTGAAGACTCACTAGGCCTTCTGTTCTCTTCTCTTTTAGCTGACCTTGGCTTTTCATTTTCAAAGAAGAAGAGAGAGAAGAGCTAACCTATGGAAGGAATCAAGAAGGAATGATTCAAGGAATGAATCAATAGGCTGGATTGATTAACAACGGATGTTGAGGAAAGGAAATAAGCTAATCAGCTAAGATCAGATCAGATGGGCTAATCAACCGCGAAGGAGCTATCTACAAACAAACCAACAGAGCTAACAAACACTTACTCTCCTCTATCCATCGAGAAACCCATCCCGGAAAAGAGAAGCAATAGAATCAGTTGTTAATAAACCACTTCTGTCAAGAAATACATGGAGCCGGAAAAGAGAAGATTGATTGAGGGAAGGAAGAAAGTAGAAGAACGATAGCTAATAAAGGCTAAGGTTCCCTACCCGGCTCAATGGTAACATTGAGAAAGAAAAGGGGCAGAAGACCAGTCCAATCGACCTAGAGCTCCCAATCGATTAGTCGGATACACACCTCACCGCCAGATGTTGAAGGATTAACTAAAGGAAAGAAACCTACAAGTTGGTAGGATAGGCATATTAACCAGAAGGATAATGCAGAAAGATTGATTGACCAAAAGAAGGTCTTTTGATTCAAGGTTGGGCCTTTCATTGATTTATCAATTCAACATTGATAGGGCTCCTCCTTCCCACCCCGGAAAAGAAGAGAAGCTCCTCCATTCGTCATTAGTTCTGTCTCGAATGAGCTTTCATCAAGGATTGAAGAGGCAGGTCCAACATTCAATGAGGCAGCAGGAGGTCTTGAAGAGCCTCACCCGGATAGCAGGAATAATCAACCTTCGGTGGAACCTCAAGGAGAAAGGATAAGGAGGAGTAGCAGGTTATGAGGGGGTCGAATTCTATGCTATGCTCAGGTAGGGCCAATCATCCACTTTGGTAGGGTGAACAAGAGGTTTCGAAGAAGGATTAGTGGGTCTAGTGCCATCACTACAGATTTGATTGGCTAGGGGGATTCTCTCTCTGCCGCAGCTTTCGTCGAATATCCCTCCCCCACCACTCTATGATCTATCTTTATCTTTCTCGGGATTATCACCATTCCGTCTTCTTGTGATTGCTTTTTTTATTGTTTTTATTGACTTAGAAGCATAGTTTGAGATCGAATTCGGGATTCTGTCTTCTGTTGTTGTAAGCTCAGAGCTTCCACGCGTTGTTGGTTGCTTCCACTCATTCTATGTACTCTTCATAGACACCATTGGACCGGTCGGGGACACTATCGTCTCCCCTCCCCCCTCTTGTATATCGTAGGTTTGATCCAAGTTGCGTCAGCTGTGATGGTAGGCGCCCGCCTGCCTAAAGACGTCGATGAGACCTATAAGGCTCTCCTTTCCAACCCGACCGACTTTTTTGGAGAGACCATGAGCTCTGTCTCCGTGGTGAGTTTTCTATTCGTATTATCGCTTCAACTTTCTCTTTCCTGTCTAATTCCCGCTTCTCTTGCAGATTCAAAACCGCATTATCGCCTTGGCTAACCAGGGGGATGATGCGATCTCCCAGAGGACAAAACTGCAAACCGAGCTCGAGCAAGAGAAAAAGTCAGAATTTTCGAATTTCGTAAAGAAAGAAAGGCACAAAAAAGCCCCACGATAAAGTAAGGCACTCCTAAAAAATCCCATCTTGGTCTTCCGTTAAACGAAACGGAGGAGAAACTTTGCAAAAGTCCTAGAACGTAAACTAGGCAGAGTTATGCTGATTACCTTGGAAAAACTAATGGATAGGCTGTTTCGCTACCGCCCATAAGCCGGTGGTAAGCTCGGGGAAGGTTAGGAAGGTAGAAAGACTTTAGTTCCCCTTAGTTAGGAAGAAATAGCGCTTTTTTCAATTGAGTCCCAGGCCAGCCCGACCCACTTTGCTTGCTTCTCTAGGTGGAGAACTCCCAAGGTCAGGCACTTGGCTGAGCCTCTCTCCCTACCGATGTGACTGAAGACCACATATCGATTAGTTCTCGTGCTTCGTAACGAAAATATCCTCTTTTAAGTTCATTCCTGCCCTTTGGGATATTTTTTAATGAATCGAAAGACTCAATCTTCCCAAACCGGAAGTACATACTTTTAATTTAATGAAGCTTTCTTTCCCTCGTTGGTACATTACGGGTTCAGCCCTAGTTTTCGCGAAGGTGACAAGAAAGGATTCCACACCTTTCCGTTGCCGTCGTTTCAATATGTTGTGATCTTAGAAGAGGGAATTGGCCCCAAAAGGGTACCCAAACAAACCAGTCATCATATTGATCCCTAAGCTTCACGGAATCCGAGACATCTATTCTGTTCACCCGATATCATTCCATTCCTTTCTACCTTCGCTTCGGCGTCAAAGCCTCTACCAAGCCTCGGAACTCTCAATCTCAGAAATGGAATACCCAGGTTGATCAAGCTGATTGCGAGATAGAAAATTGGTTATAGAATTTCTCATTCCTTCCCAGGAACGGGGCTCTACCCTTCTCCATCGGATCCAATCGTTTCGGCCCTCTCCTCTCACCCTTATCTCAGATCGGAGATACAAACGATGTAGGAATCAAAGTTGATGCTTTATGCGACTTAGCCAATGAGCGGGCACACGGCCAAAACCTTCTTCTCTAGGATCAATTAGTTTTGGAGCAGCTGTTGATTTTTATTTTCTTGTAGCTGATGAAGCTTGAATGGAAAGCCTAGAGCTCTGGAGTGGTCACAGCTCTGATTCAACATGAATGTGTGAATGTGAATAAAATAAAGAGTTTTTGTTTTGACGTTCCGGTTTATGGTTTCTAGTGTATGAAAGTCTTCTTTCTGTGGCTAGAAGAGAAAAGCCCTAACTCTTTTTGACCTGTAAGCCCTATAGTTGAGACTATCCTAGGCTGAGAGCTGTAATGGATAGGATTTCTGACTTCCACTCCCTATAGGGCAGGATCTCTAAAAAGCAAAGGCTAAAACCCTCTCTTTCTCTTCGTCCCGGGATGGGATAGAGCCTTGTACCCTTTCACTAAAGGACCGAACTATGTAGCCATAATAGGATGAATAAAGACTTGCCTTTCTGACTGTGGGAAAGATGCGGAACTCTTTTTTTTTTTTTACTTCTTTCAAAGGGGAATGAATGGAAGTAGGAATGGCAGAGAAAGAGATGCACTTTCTGGAGTTACAGACAAGGAACTCGCCATTTTCGAATTTTCTAATCATACAAGAAGAAGTAAGTACATAGCGATTTCCCTTACTATATGAGAAAATCAGATAGGATAGCACTAACCATCATCTTTCTCTCGTGGGGGAGGATTGATTCTTCCATAAGCACCCCTTTTTATTCCCATCTCTATAATGGTCTTTTTGAAGTTCCTTCGCCAACCTTGATTTTCTTCTTTTCTAGTGTGCGCTTTTTTGCCTCGCCCTATCTTGCTGGAGGCAGATTTCGAAAAGAAAAGCTCTTTCTTACCTCAGACGTAAGCGTAGGGGTAACAATGTTGATTGTGCCCTCAAATTAGACATGAACAAGGCCTATGATCGAGTTGAGTGGAGTTTTCTGAAAGAATGTCTTCTCAAGTTTGGTTTCTGTGATCAATGGGTAGTAAACCTCATCCTCCAATGTGTTACAACAGTAAAGTACTCTGTTCTTTTCAATGGACAGAACCTCCCTGTTTTTTCTCGGGATTAAGACAAGGTGACCCTTTGTCCCCATACCGATTTTTTTTTCTGAGTGTCTCTCCCTTCTCATCCAAGAAGGAGTTCATGCAAAATCCCTGTCAGGTCTCAAACTAGCCAAAAGAGGCCCAGTTATTACTCATATGCTCTTTGCGGATGATTCCATTTTCTTTATCAAAGGTACCATTGAAGAGAGCCAATCTTTAAATATCTTTCTCAATGATTATTGCAAGTGCTCCGGTCAGAAAATCAACCTAGAAAAATCAGGCATTATCTTTAGTCAAAATGCTTCAAAGGAAACTCAGGAAAGTCTTTCAAATGTTCTCCACATCCCAATCATTCACAAAGCTGGGAAATTTATAGGGATGCCTATGGAATGGGGCAAATCCAAGAGAGCTGCCTTGGAGTGGATCAAAGCCAGAATTCTTCCCAAAATAGCTGGGTGGAAAGAACAATTCCTTACTCAAGCAGGCAAAGAGGTCCTAGCTGTAGTGCAAGCCATTCCTAACTATGCCATGAATTTAAGCAATTCATCCTGAATCTTTCTGCAAGGATCTCAACTCAAAAATTGCTAACTTCTGGTGGAGCAAACCTAGAAAGCAGAGAGGCATTCACTGGAAAAGTTGGGCTACTATCTCTCAGAGTAAAAAAGATGGTGGCTTAGGGTTTAGAGACTTCTGCAGAATGAACACTGCTCTCCTAGCAAAACAAGCTTGGAGACTTCTTCGTAACCCTGACTCCCTCTGGGCAAAAGTTTGAAAAGGTCTTTATTATCTTACTACTTCCTTTTGGAAGGTATCTGTGAAGAAGAAAGCAAGCCGGGAAAGAGAGCTCAAACTCAGTCTTGAAGGTACCAAGAAAGAAACCATATTTTCAAGGTAGAGCAGGCTAGGAGATTCCGTTTTCAGCTGAACATAAAATGAATATATTATCCATTTCATAATCTTTCACTATCGAGGGGAAATTTTTTTTTTAATGTTTAATAAAGGGGGAAAGCGATCCAGACGAGGACAGTCTCAGAGGATCTTAAGGTTATCACAAAGTGTGGGTCCATGCGATCCAAGGCAAGTTTTAGTAGCTTTCCATGACGATCCAGCCGATCCAATATGATTCTAGCCAAAGCCAGTTGGGAGAAATGAATCTATTGGGCCTTCCCCTGCGGGCATCTCAGGTTCCCTTGCTTTTCTCTTCGAGAGAGTTGCATTACCAGTTGATCTTTCAGTTGATGTCGGTCCAGTGGTAGTTCTCAGCCACCTATCATATAGGACAGTGGCAAGGGTAAGTATAAAATTGGCCGGTGAAGTGTTTTCCTCGGGTTTAGTTTGATTTGCAATTGGCTTCCATCGATCACCGACCTAAAAAAGGTCGAGTTTTCCTGATCGATTCTCATACTACGGAGCGCGCTCTCGAGAGCTGGGCCGTCAAACTCTATACTGCTCCAGTGTCGACCGAACGCAGCTATCGAGAATATATGCTTTCACTGGAGGATAGGCCCCGCTGCTGTAATAAAAATGCTTGAAGGTTTCTATTACAGCGTTACGTGTCAACGAGCGGCTGATAAATCCATAAATTCTCTGAGCGAGCTCGGCGTCCGGAGTCCTCTCACTCAGCTCCCGTTGCACCCAATTGACCCATTCCGGGTCTTGTTCGTTCAGAGAAAGATAATAATGGAGGGTGGAAAGCGCGTGCACTTGGGAGGCTACCGACGATCCACGGAGCCCCCGGCAATTCTATTAAGAAGCACGGGCAAAGGAGAAGTTTAAATAAGGTGAGAGAGGGAACTACGAGTCTTATAAAAAGTAAATAAGTGAGAAAGAGAATATAAAAAAACCAAACTAGATTCCTAATCCATTTTTTTCTTAAATAAATAAGACATACAAAAATAAAAAAAAAAGCATCCTCTACTCGCTTGTGAATCGGTCGAAGACGCAAACGCAAAGATTTGCACGAAATCATTCCATTTTAAATTGTTACATGATCTGGCCTGGTCGACCCAATCATGATATTGAAGGATGGGACCTTTTCTCGAATCTCGAAAAAACAAGGGAACTATAACGAAGGAACTGAAACACGTAAAGTAAAGTAAAGAGGAGAGGGCTGCTGTGCTACTTCGGCTGGTTGGTTTTATTTCCCGGCCCGCCACTCCTGACTGTAGGAAGGAATGGAGTCAGGGCCCCCTATTCTCTTTTTCGAAGTCAATGAACTTCTCTCTTTTCCGATTTTCTTTTTGTCGGAAATGCCTTAAACGTGTTAGGATGCTCCTAAAGTCGAGGAGGCTCTGGGGAGTCTTGTCCTTCCCCTTCTTGATCTTTCTCTTCTTTTGTAGTTGTAGATAAAGCTTGCACTTTAGAATGAACGCGTTTTGCACAAAGGTGAGCACCTCATTAGCATTGCAACAGCACGAATAGAGAGCTAGATAGGGGAATACTCTAAAAAGGAAAGTTTTCTTTCTCAATCTCAACGTGCTGCACGCCCTTGCCTTGGATCTTCCTTATGTCGTTATCCATTTTATGATTCAGTTTGTTTTTGAATCTATTACTATTAATGGGCGCTATCAAAATGATAGTTCCATCCGGACTGATTGAGGCAAGCACTCCTAAAACCAGGGTTTGACAGGGTTTGCTTATTCCTCGAACGAGCTCAAAACTAGTTGCTTCCAGTTTCAGTTTCAGCTCAGTCAAGGCCTCATTAAAGAATTGCTTGAACCCTTGGCTTACCATTTATTTCTGAGTTGGCTCCTTCCTTAATGGCAAAAGCTATATCGTCAGCGTAGCGCACATACATACCTAATTCTCGCTTCTTTACTCATAAAGTTTTGCATCTTCACAGGTGAAGAAAGATGTTCATTAAGACGGGAGACAACGGACTAAGCGGGCAAGTCAGCCCGTATTAACCTCCTCACTTAGGCTTAGGCATACAAGACAGACAGCACATCTGCGGGAAAGAAAGTCACAAGGAAGCCTTTAAGTGATAGGGGGACCAGCAAGCGTCCCTGCTACAGCAACCGACCGAAAGATCAATAGCTTCGGATGCTTGCCTCACTGCGATGAAGTCCTTCCGACCGGGGATAATAGTTGGGTTGCTCCAATGAAAGCGGAGAACCCGGAGAGCGGATGTTTATTGGTTAAGCAGCGGAGGTCTTAGATGCTGAGTGGCAGGCTTGGATGCCAACCGAACCAAGAGAAGGAGACAAACAACCAGAAGCTAGCTAGGGAGGTACCACTAGTAGGAAGATTGATTGCCTTTGATTTACGGGCTTCGCCACGGATTTAATGCCAGCAGATGGGGGAGTTCCGGTTCAACGCTCGTATGGTTTCATCCATATTCTAGATGTATTAATAGAATGAGGATACATGGAGGGATATTTCCAACAATGATGATCCGCCTGAACTGCTAAGGCTTGTCTTCTCTCAGTTCGATGCATGGGTGTGACCGAGAAAGGAAGAATGCATCCAACCAATCAACCTTTCGATTTCTTCTGCTTGACCACCGAACCATGGTTCACTCTTTTTGGGGGAAAGGAATGGGGAAGAGCTCGAATCGACGCTTCCGACCCACATCTTATTCCGTATGTAATAGCACTGGGAGGAAAAGAACAGAAGACAAGCGTGAGTGCCATTTCTTCTTGTCCTGCGGTTTGAGTTCCAGTAGCTTTCCAGCCAGGAGAAGTCTTCCATTTGATATCCAGCCGAGCCACCCGGTTCATATTTACCAATAGGTATGCTCTAGGGTTCCCCAGACGGGAATATCTATGCTCTATAGGAGGGGCCAGGGTCCAGTCAAGCGAATGTAAGCGCCTTCCCTTTCTTTCTTTCCTGGGGTGGAAGTTTTAGTTTCTGGGACTTCTGTTCCAGCCAGTTACATTCCTTTCTTTTCAGAGACAGAAAAAAGGGAAGCCTATCCAATACCAAGCTCATTTTCAAACATGACAGGTGACTTTTAAATACTTGACTTGAAATAAGTGTCCCCTAGGCCAGTAGACAAAAGCCTGTTAGGGATGGTATAAAGTGGGCAAGGAGGAGGAGAAAGTTTTAATTACTAAGAAAGTAGGAAGGAAAGAACCATCCTCCAAAGCATTGATTCCAGGCAAAACCTTCCCAGCAGTTGCAATAAAAGTTAGAGCGCTAAGGCTTGCTCTTGGATTTCGAGTTCTAAGGTAAGCCCATCCCCTTTCCAGAAGACCGAAAATCAGGAGCTACTTTAGACCAAGCCAATGCCAATCTCGCTGAAACTACAAGCCAAGGTTTTTATTCCAGCTGATTCAGCTTGAGAAATGATTGGCTAAACAAGAGAAATGTAAGCTAAGTCAGACCGCTAGTGCTTTCTAACCGAAGGACTTGTTGTCTCGGGTTCCTTCTCTCCCTTTCAAGTGAAGACGTTAGCAAGATGAAAGAAGATCGGACAGAGAAAGCCTCTATCTATAGACGTCCTTACCAGCTTCTTTCCTCCGGTCCACTAACCAACTAATTCATACACCGGTCCAGTCGCGCTAATGTGATACATCATATAGTATAATATTACGCAGCTTTTTTTTCATTCTAGTCAGTCTGATCTACTCTAAGGATCACTATTCGTTGTATTCCTTTCGGCGGGTGTATGTTAGGTAGCTATATCACAAAAGGAGTTCTTTTCCATCAAGGAAAGACAATGCCTTCTCCCTATCCCAAGATTCGAGGTAATGAGTCCTCTATCAAGACGTCCCCCGCAAGCTTGGCTGGATAGGCAAAAGGCGCGGGACGGGCTTATTGAAAGCGGTTTAAGGACCTTTTTAAAGAATCGAAAGAAGAGAGAAAGGCTATTCCTTAGCAGCAGGAAACAATAACTCTTAACTAAGCCTTAGGGGCGCGAGTGCACTACTAGGAGTTAAGCTTCAATCAATTAGCTAGGACAGTAGCAGTCTTTATTACATTAGAAGGAAACTTCTTGACCGTTCCAGTTAGTTCATACTACCTGAGCTGAGTGCAGAGAATCGTCCGCTGTCTCTTTAAATAAGAGGAATTCCTTTTGAAAAAACTTTATATATCCCAAGGGCCACATAGCTTTAATTTAAAAGGTAAAAGCCGTTGTTATACCGTCCATAAGACAGCCGGCCGATAAGAGGGATTGACTTAAGCGCAATAGCCTCTTTGAATAGAATCGTAAACTAAACCGCGCTACACACGTGTTTGCCCGCTACACCTGATCTGTTTACTTACTTACTCTTACTTAGCTAACGCTACATTTGTCAAACACAGGAAACTTCCAATCAAGCGCTTCCGAGACTAAAGCTCCCTTAAAAAGCGCACAGTGATGAGCAGGCACAGGATCCAGAAGAAAGCAGGAAGGAAAAGAGTCGAGACAGTCTTAGCTACAATCTCCGCCCTTACCTGAGTATCTTCCTTATCGTCTGAAAACAGAATAGTCTGTTATCGAATCGTCTCGCTTCCTAACCCTAAAAGCTCACTCCTTTTGGTCTTGCTCCACGATCTGAAAGTGGAACTACGAGATAAATAAGCGGCAGGCGTTCTCGAGGTCTTTGGTCCAGTTCAAGCAAAGGAAGGACAGACTAGACTGTTCCCTCGTGCTTCTCCTAACGGGAAGCACTCGGTCACTGATTTGAATATGATAAGTGTTCAGTGACCTCACCCCCTCTAGCCCCCTCAAGTGGGAACAGTACATTCCTCGCTCGACCGGGTCCATCCAGTTTCACTCGGGTTTGGGCGTGTCAAAAAAAGAAAAAAAAACCTTTCCTTCTATCACAAGAATCTTTTTTTTAGTGGGGCGGTAGTTCTGAAAAGACGGATTGCCTATCTTTTCTTTCATCTCGGGCGAAATACGATCGGGGGGGGCTAATTCAAACCCCTCTGGTAAAATAAGAACGGCCCCTACATTCAAAGCCCCCTTTTTACCATTAGCAAGAACTTGTTTCAGTTGCATATCATAAGGAATTCTAACAACTGCTTCAAATACAGTATCAGGAAGTACCGTACCGTCTGTCGAACCTCAATATCCACAGGCTTATTAGCTAAATGGCAATTGGCGCATACAATACGACCAGTTGCTTCTCGTGGATTTTCAAAACCCTGCTGCGCAAAAATGGGATATGCATTTGAAATGGATGCCCGAGTTATTATATATATCATGAGCGATAAGGAAATGAATCGAGTAATATATTCCTTTATCGAAGAAAAGGTATTTCTAATTTGCATGGTCCAATCGTTGAGCCCGAAACTTTCTACAATAAAATTTTGTAGGTCACTAGTATAGTTCCCTATCCACGATTCTGCTATTTACTGAAATAATTTGACTTGAATATAAGATTACTGGAATATAGGAGGAATCCTCTAGATGGGTAGAAAGAGTAAGGTAAGTACGACTTTGAATGCTTTGCTTATGTACA